TTATTGATGATCATCTGTATATAATGTAATTAGTAAAGAAAAAATATATCCTTGAATAATACCAATACCAATTTCAAAAATAAAATAACCTATTTGAATTATTATAACTAATAAAGAAATTGTATATGAAGAGGATAATATTGAAATAGTTAAATAATCTCCAATTAATGTTAAAATAATATGTCCTGCTCTGATATTAGCAGCTAATCGGATAGATAATGTAATAGGTCGAACTAAAATTCTTAATCTTTCAATAATTGGGAGGAAAGGAATTAAAAATGTAGGTGTCCCTAAAGGTAATATAGAGGCTAAACTTGAATAAGGATTGTTATTATAAGAGGAGATAATTAAGGATAATCACAAAGGTAATGCTAAAACAAAAGTTATTGCTAAATGTCTAGTAGTACTAAAAACGTACGGTATTAGGCCTAATATATTAAAATTAATGATAGTAATAAATAAAGAAGAAATTATTAAACTAAATCCTCCTAAATTTATTCTATAGGATCGTGTAATTTGGATATTAATAGCTTGTTTGGGTAAAGATATAAAATTGAATATGTTTGAAGTATTAATTCAATAAGATGAGTTAATAAAAAATAAAGATCATAAAGATAATAATCAGGTTATTATATGGGCTGAAAATAAAGTAGAGTTATGGTCGTCAAAGGAAGAGAAGATATCAACTATCATATATTAAGGATTATAATTAAAATCATTTTCTAGATTAAAAGTCTAGTGCTTAAAAATTCGGCCACTTAATATATGAGGTGGTCGATTTAAGTCGGTAGATTGTAAATCTATGAATAAGTACTATTACTTTCTCATAAAATAAAGTAAGCTAAAATTTAAGCTGTTGGGTTCATACCCCAAAAATGAATGTGTAATTATTCCTTTATTAGTAAAATTAGTTTAAATTAAAATAGTAAATTGTGGTTTTACAGATATTATTAATATATTATTTTACTATGTTTAAATTAATTGGTGTGGAGTTGTGTTTTAGATTGTTATTATTTTTTTGGTTTATTATTATAAGGGTAATAATAGTTTATTTGTGTTTAAATAATATTTGTTTTATTTTTAGATGAGAATTATTTAATTGTATAAGAAGGGGGGTGAGATTTGATTTATTATTTGATTGAATAAGATGTAGTTTTAGAGGGTTAGTATGTTTTATTTCAGGTTGTGTAATAATTTTTAGTTTATCTTATATAAAAGGGGATTTAAATTGTTTTCGTTTTATTATTATGGTAATTTTATTTGTTTTATCTATAAATTTTTTGATTTTTATTCCTAGTTTAGTTTCGTTATTATTAGGATGGGATGGTTTAGGGTTAGTTTCTTTTTGTCTTGTTATTTATTATCAAAATAATAAGTCTTTGGCAGCAGGTATATTAACAGTGTTAATAAATCGTGTAGGAGATTGTTTTATTTTAGGTTCAGTTTCAATTTTATTAATTTTAGGTCATTGAAATGTGTTATGTTTATGAGAATTTGTTGGTTTTGAAGTGGTTAATTTTTTTATTATAATTGCTGGGATAACTAAAAGTGCTCAAATTCCTTTTAGTAGATGATTGCCTGCAGCTATAGCAGCTCCTACTCCTGTTTCTGCTTTAGTTCATTCTTCTACTTTAGTTACAGCAGGGGTATATTTATTTATTCGTTTTTTTAATTATCTAAGTATATATTATTGATTTAATGTATTTATGGTTTATATTTCTATTATAACAACTGTGATATCGGGGGTTTGTGCATTATATGAATATGATATAAAAAAGATTATTGCTTTATCTACTCTTAGACAGTTAGGGGTTATAATAATGTCTTTAGGTTTAGGAATACCTATAATATCGTTGTTTCATTTATACACACATGCTATATTTAAAGCTTTGTTGTTTATATGTGGGGGTAATATTATTCACTGTTTTAGGGGTAAACAGGATATACGTCAAATTAATAATGTATCTAAAGTGTTACCAGTTACTTGTATATTTTTAAATATTTCTAATATGGCTTTGTGTGGAATACCTTTTCTTGCTGGATTTTATTCTAAAGATTTAATTATTGAGAGATTAATTATTGGTAATATGAATTTATTTATATTAATAATAGGGTTATTTGGTGTATGTTTAACTGTTTTGTATAGTATACGTTTTTCTATATTTATTATTTGAGGGAATGAGACTTCAGAGATTTATAGCAATATTAAAGATAATGATATAAAGATGTTTTTTCCTATAAGTATATTAGTTATAGGTGCAGTATGGGGAGGTTGATTTTTTCAAGAAATATTTATTTTATTTAATATAAATATTTATATGCCTGTTGTTATGAAATTATTTGTTTCTTTTTTAATTATCTTTAGTTTAATTATATCATTAGGTTTTTGAGATAAAGGTTATATTAGTATTAAATTAAATATATTAAATTATATTAATAGGAGTATATGATTTTTAAGAAGATTTATTTGTTATCCTTTGTTGTATGGATTTAAAAATTTTTCTAATAATAACCTAAAGATCTTAGATATAGGGTGATTTGAAATTTTAGGGGGTCAAGGAGTTTTTAATTTAAATAAGTTATTCTTTTTTGTTTTAGAGCATTGATTGATATTAACTTTTAATTGTTATTTAATTATTTTTGTCTTTTTTATTGTTTATGTTTAGAATATAAGGGTGAAGTAACACCTAATTATGAGCCGAAATCATATATGATTTATCATTTCTTATATAGTTAATTTGGCTTTGGTTAAGATATAAATTATTATTAAATTGATATATGTTAGGTTTTATTATATACGTTTTATTTATTTATTTATTTTATTGGTTTGTTTAATATAAATTAAATAATATAATATTATTATTAGTAATTTACTATAATAATAAAAATAAATTACGCAGTATTTATTATTATACAATGAATGAGAGTTTGATATAATTAATGTAAAGTAAAAGTGGTTAAATTAGTGCCAGCATCTGCGGTTATACTAATGCTTTAGATTTATATTTATATAGTGTAAAATAAAGTAGTGGTATAATTAATATTTAGAATAGTTAAGGACAATAATTGAAGGTAAAATTTAATAGTTGTTATTAATTATAATATTCTAATTGTGAATTCTTTGAAAATAAGAATGAAAACTAGGATTAGATACCCTATTATTCTTTATTTTAAAAATTTTATTACTTAAGTAGTGTGAACAATTAATTTGTGAAAAATGGTGTAAATAAATAGATTTTAGAATGTTTGAAACTTAAAAGGCTTGGCGGTGTTATATATCCTTCCAGAGGAGTTTGCTTATTAATTTGATAATCCTCAATTTATACTTACTTTTTTTTGAATTTTTAAATAATTTATCAGTTTGTATATTGCTGTCATCAGTTTATTTTGTAAAAATTTTATAAGAAACTTAATAATGTGGTGATTATTATGTCAAGTCAAAATGCAGCTAATAAAAAAGGTTTAAAGTGAACTACAGTTTATAATTTTTAAATCGGATTAAGTTATGTAATTAATTTATGAAGTTGGATTTGGTAGTAATATTATAATAGTGAGTTTTTATGAATTAGGTTTTATAATGCGTACATATCGCCCGTCGCTCTTGTTGGAAAATAAGATAAGTCGTAACATAGTAGATGTAGTGGAAACTGTTTCTGGGTTGTTTATTAATAAATAGTTAATGTTTTATATAGTTATAAAGGTTGTGTGTTATGGAAATTATTTGTTTTTATAGTATAAAAAGTATAGATTTATTGTTTATTATGGTACTGTAAAGGATTAAGATTAAATAATTTTTTTTTAGTAGATTGAATTATTCGTACCTTTTGTATAATGGATTGATGATATATTTAGATTTTAATATAAATTGATCTCGAATTGAAAAGATTTACTTATTATATATTGTGTTGACGTTGTATAGTCATATATTTAATACTAAGTGGTAATGATATATTTATCGATTTTCATAATAGCTAGTTTATTGGTTTAGAATATTTAAGTATTATAATATTAAAATAATTTTATTTATTTAATATTGTTTATAATATGGGGGATAAGCTTCATATTTATAATAGAATAATTTATATTATATTAATAATTAAAGTAGGATTAATAATGTTTTTCTTTATAAGTAGTTTAAATTATATAAGTTTTGTGTTTCAAGTGTATTATATTACCATAAATATTTATAAATTGTTTTGGGTATATATAATGTTAATATGAGTATTTTATAAGTTATAAATTTAATTATTTTAATTGTAAATAAAAAATGTTTATTTGAATAATGAAGTGAAATAAAGGAATTCGGCAAATATTAATCTCGCCTGTTTATCAAAAACATGTCTCTTTGTTGTTTATAAATAAAGAGTCGGGCCTGCTCGGTGATAATAATTTAACAGCTGCGGTATTTTAACTGTACTAAGGTAGCATAATAGTTTGCCTTATAATTTGAGGCTAGAATGAATGGTTTGACGAAGGTTAATCTGTCTCTATTTTATTTAATAGAAATTAATTTTTAAAGTGAGAAAGCTTAAATTTTTTAAAGGGACGAGAAGACCCTATTGAGCTTATAATTTTGTTATATTATATAATATAGTATTAAATAAATTTTAATTGGGGTGATTAAGGAATAAAATAATATTAATTAGTATCTTCCTTAAGGTTATAAATATAGATGTATAAATTAACCAATATTTATATTGCTTATATTAGAGTTACCATAGGGATAACAGCGTAATTTACTTAAAGAGTTCTTATTGAAAAGTAAGATTGCGACCTCGATGTTGGATTAAAGTGACCTTAAGGTGTAGAAGCTTTAAAAGGTAAATCTGTTCGATTTTTAAAACTTTACATGATCTGAGTTCAGACCGGCGTGAGCCAGGTTGGTTTCTATCTTTTAAAATATATAAATAGTTTCTTTTAGTACGAAAGGACCAAAGTTAACTAAATTGTTAATTATAATATTAATGTATGAAATAAATCTAATTAAGATTAGGATATTAAATAATAAAAGATTTACATTTGAGATTCTTATAGTGTATATTAAGCACATTAGATTTTCAATTTTTTAGAACACTATTATGTGTTAAGAATAATTTTATTAGTATAAATAAGTATATTTGTTTTCCAAACAAATGGTTTAATATGTGTTAAATAAAATACAAAATTTAACATAAAAATAATGTGTCTCACTTACATTGAGGAAATAATTATATATAATTAGTTTTGAATAAAGTTGGCAGAATAATGTGAGTAATTTAGGTTTATTTTATAAGAAATTGATATCTTACTTTATAAAGATTTTAAGTTAATTAAACTGAAGACTTTCAAGGTCTTTTATAAATTATATAATTTAAATCTTGATGAATATAAGAGGAGAAATGTTACTTAGGATGTTTATTTATATTGGTGGTATTATTATTTTATTATTTCAATGAAAACATATTTTAAACATAATATTAAGGTTTGAAATTATAATATTGGGTATTATTTTTCTTTTTTTATTAAGATGGGGAATATGTAGAGATGATTATAGTTTAATAATAGTAATTGTTGTTTTTGGTGTATGTGAAGCTAGATTAGGTTTATCTTTATTAGTGAGGATGGTTCGTGCTCATGGTAATGATTACGTTAAATCTTTAAATTTATATAAATTATAAATTATAAGTATTGTTTTTAGTTTTATCGGGTTGGTTTTAGTAAATTTTATGTTAGGGTGGGAAATACGTTTTTGATACATAATGTTAATAAGTTTTTTTTCTTTGAAATTATTAAATATAGAGGTTTGAGGTAATGTGATTATAGGGTATTTTTATTGTGATAATATAAGGGGTGTTTTAATTAATCTTACTTTTTGAATTAGGGGGTTAATAATACTTGCTAGTAATTATTCTATTAAGATTATAAATAATAAAACTGTTAATTTTTCTTTTGTGGTGATTTTATTATGTATATTAGTTATTATATATTTTATTAGATCTAATATTATGTATTTTTATATTTTTTTTGAGATTTCTTTGGTTCCTACTTTAGTATTAATTATTGGTTGAGGTTATCAGCCGGAGCGTTTACAGGCTGGGATATATATAATATTATATACAATTAGTGCTTCTTTACCTTTATTAATTAGGTTGTTAATATTAGGTTGTATATATAAATCTTTTAATATAATATTAATTAGGTATTTAAATTGTGGTTGGGTTTTATATGATGTAAATATTTTTTGGTTTTTAGGGGTTATAATGGCTTTTTTAGTAAAATTGCCTATGTTTTCTGTTCATTTATGATTACCTAAAGCTCATGTGGAGGCTCCTATTGCAGGTTCTATAATTTTAGCGGGGGTGTTATTAAAATTGGGGGGTTATGGTATTTTGCGTTTATTGACAGTGTTTTTTTTAAATGATATTTTTGTTAGTAAAATTTTAATAGTTATGTGTTTGTGAGGTGGTGTAATTACTGCAATTATTTGTGTGGGGCAAAGGGATATTAAATCTTTAATTGCATACTCTTCTGTGGGGCATATGGGTGTAATGTTAGCAGGGGTTTTAAGAAAATTTATATGAGGGTGAGAAGGGGGAATATTGATGATAGTTTCCCACGGATTTTGTTCTTCTGGGTTATTTTGTTTAGCTAATTTAATTTATGAAAAATTTAAAAGTCGTAGTTTATATCTTTATGGGGGTATACTTAATATAAATTCAATTATGTGTTTATGGTGATTTTTATTTTGTATTGGTAATATAGGAGCTCCCCCAAGCATTAATTTAGTTAGTGAAATTATATTATTTTGTTCTATATTTATATACAGGAGTGTATATTTAATTGTTATTATTATTATAGTTTTTTTAGGGGGGTTGTATAATTTAGTTATATTTATTAGAACTCAACATGGGGGAGTGATAAATTATATAAATAGAAATTGTATTAATAATTCTAGGGAGTATTTATTATTATTTCTTCATTTTTATCCAATATTATTTTTTATTTTAAATATCGGGTATTTAAATAAAATTTTTTTATTTTAAATTTAAATAGCTTAAATATAGAGCATAACGTTGAAGGTGTTAAGGTGATTATTTTAATCTTTAAATAAGGTTTTACTGGGAAATATAAATTTTGAAAATTTATTAGAAGTGTTCAATTCACTTAGAAACTTTACATTATGGTGTATGTGCACGTAAATTTTTGGATTTTAAAGAAAAAGTTCGATTCTTTTTTTTGTAAGGTTTATATAGTTTATTTTAAAATATTGAATTGCAAATTCAAAGAAACAAATATTGTTTAAACTTATTAGAATGGCAGATCAGTGCATAGGATTTAAGCTTCTATTAGGAAATATTAATGTGTTTCTTCTAATAATGTTAGTAGAATTAATATCTGGGGTTGTTTCTTTTATTTGTGCTCTTTTAGCTGTTGCTTTTTTTACATTATTGGAGCGTAAAGGTTTAGGTTATTTTCAATTACGTAAGGGTCCTAATAAAGTAGGTATTATAGGTTTACCTCAACCTTTAGCGGATGCAATTAAGTTATTTAGTAAAGAATTAGTAAAACCTACTTTAGTTAATGTTTTTCCTTTTTTAATTTGTCCTGCTATAAGGTTATTTTTAGGTTTAATGTTATGAATTTTATATAATAATTATTTTATTTGTAGTATAGGAGGGTTGAGGATACTTTTGTTTTTATGTGTATCAAGATTAGGGGTATATAGTGTAATAGGTGCTGGTTGGTTTTCTAACTCTAAATATGCTTTATTAGGCTCAGTTCGTGCTGTGGCTCAAAGTATTTCATATGAGGTTAGGATATCTTTAATTTTATTAAGTTGTTTGATTTTTGTTGGTAGGATGAGCTTAAGATTGTTAATAAAATATCAATATTTTATTTGAATTATATTAGTGAATTTTTTTATAATAATTATATGATTTGTTTCTTGTGTTGCTGAAACTCACCGTGCTCCTTTTGATTTTGCGGAAGGGGAGTCTGAGTTGGTTTCAGGATTTAATATTGAATATGGCGGGGTAGGTTTTGCTCTTTTATTTATAGCTGAATATAGTAATATTATGTTTATAAGCGTGTTAGTTGTAAGATTATTTTTAGGGGGTGTCGTATTTATAGGATTTTATGGGGTAGGTTTATGTGTTTTTGTAGGGTTAGTGGTTTGATTATTTATTTGGGTTCGAGCTAGCTATCCTCGGTATCGTTACGATTTATTAATATATTTAATTTGAAAAAGGTACTTACCTAGTGTTTTAAGAATTTTAATTTTTTTAAGGTCATTTATTTATTTATTGAATTAACAAAAGATAATTTATATAAAATATTAACATTGGAAGTTAAAAATTAAGTGTTACTTATCTTTTGAATGAGTTTATTATTTATAATTTCAATAGGGTTTTCATTAAGTAGGGTGTCTATAATAGTAATTCAACCATTAAGGTTAGGTTTTATATTAATAAATATAGTTTTTATTGTGAGTGTTTTAATAAGTATAATTATTTTTAGGTGGTATGGTTATTTATTGTTTTTGGTTTATGTTGGAGGGATACTGGTAATATTTATGTATGTAATTAGGTTAATTCCTAATTTTATTTTTCTTTCAGGTAAAGTTTTTTTTTATTTTTTTAGTATTTTTATTAGGTTTATAATAATAAATTTTTTTATAATAAAAGATATAATTGAAGTGAAAAATAAAAGTGTTTTAATATTTAATTATGATAGTTTGAGGATAGGTAAAAGTAGTATTATTATAATATATAATAATTTTTTTTGTTATTTATTATTAGGGTTTATTTTATTATTTGTGTTAATTAGTGTTGTGAAAATTTGTTATTATTGTGAAGGGCCTCTTCGTGTTTTTAAGTTTAAATAAATGCTGAGTTCATTACGTAAAAATCATCCTGTTTTAAAAATTGTAAATGGAAGTTTAATTGATTTACCGGCTCCTGTAAATTTATCTGTGTGATGAAATTTTGGTTCTTTATTAGGGTTATGTTTAGTTATTCAGATTGTTAGAGGATTATTTTTAGCAATGCATTACACATCTTGTGTTGAAATGGCTTTTGATTCTGTTATTCATATTATACGTGATGTTAATTATGGTTGGATTCTTCGTTATATTCATGCTAATGGTGCTTCTTTTTTTTTTATTTGTTTATATTTTCATGTAGCTCGTGGTATTTATTATGGGTCATATATATTAATAGAGACTTGAAATATTGGGGTTGTTTTATTATTTTTAGTAATAGGGACTGCTTTTGTTGGGTATGTGTTGCCTTGAGGGCAGATGTCTTTTTGAGGAGCTACGGTAATTACTAACTTAGTATCAGCTATTCCTTATGTTGGGGAAATAATTGTATATTGAATTTGGGGAGGGTTTTCTGTAGATAATGCAACTCTTAGTCGGTTTTTTTGTTTTCATTTTTTGTTACCTTTTGTTTTAATTGGTATAGTGGGTTTACATTTTTTATTTTTACATCAAGGAGGGAGTAACAATCCTTTGGGTATTAACTCTAATTTAGATAAAATTCCTTTTCATCAGTATTATAGATATAAAGATTTATTTGGTTTTTTTGTTTTGTTATTATTATTAATTGAAATTAGATTATTATTTCCTAATGTTTTAGGGGATTCAGAAAATTTTATTCCTGCAAATCCTCTATTAACTCCTTTGCATATTAAACCTGAATGGTATTTTTTATTTGCTTACGCTATTTTACGATCTATTCCTAGTAAATTAGGGGGAGTTGTGAGTTTAGTAATATCTATTTGTGTGTTGTTTTTTTTACCTTTTCTTCATGTTAAAGGGTGTCGAGGTTGTGGTTATAATTTGTTTATACAATTAAATTTTTGATTAATAATTGGTTGTTTTTTTTTATTAACTTGGATTGGAGGTTGTCCGGTGGAGTACCCCTATGAATTTATTGGACAAATTTTTAGGGTATTATGATTTTTTGTATTTTTAGTACGACCTTTTTTAGATTTATTATGACTTTATATTTTAGATTATTAAAATTATAAAGATGAAAAATCTAATTTTGGTTTACAAGACCAAGGTTTTAATTAAACTATTATAACTTATCAATTGTATTTAATATTTAATTTTGTTGTTAAGGTTTTATTAATTAAATAAAGGTTATTGGTATTTCATCATATAATAGATGTGTTGATTAATAAAATTGATCAAAATATAAAAAATAAAAATAATCAATTAATAGGGGATAATTGTGGCATAGAAAAGTACTAATTAATTAGTAATTTAAAATTGACAATTTTATGTTATTTGTTAACTAACTTTTCTTAAGAATTTCTTATTATATTTAATCATTTAATAAAATATTTTATATTAACAACTTCTAAAGTAATAGGTATAAATGAGTGATTAGCACCACAAATTTCTGAGCATTGCCCATAATAAATTCCCGGTCGTCTGGGGTATAGTAATAATTGATTTAATCGTCCCGGGATTGCATCTACTTTTACTCCTAATGAAGGAATGGTTCATGAGTGAATAACATCTGTTGATGACACAATAATTCGGGTATTTGTTTTTATAGGTAGGATTAAATGATGGTCAGTTTCTAATAGGCGAAATTGACCTAATTCTAATTCATTAGTTGGAATTATATAAGAATCAAATTCAATATCTATAAAATCTGAATATTCATATCTTCAATATCATTGATGTCCTATTGATTTAATTGTAATTAAAGGTTGGTTTGTTTCATCTAATAAGTAAAGTAAACGTAGTGAAGGAAGAGCTAAGAAAAGTAAAATTAAGGCAGGTGCAACTGTTCAAATGGTTTCAATTTTTTGTCTTTCAGTAATATTTAAACATGAAAATTTATTGGTTATTAAGATAGCTGATATATATATTACTATAGTTAGAACTATAATAATAGCAAATATAGTATGGTCGTGGAAGAAAATAATTTGTTCTATTAATGGAGAACAAGCGTCTTGGAATCCTAATTGTCCTCAATAGGTCATTTAGATATATAAAGCACCTGTTTCAGATAATCTATGGAAATCAACCGGTAAACGGTTATCCCACTCTAAAGAAGTTGTTAAATGATTTGATCAAATAACTGTTCGTTGTGAGATTATACTTTCTCATACAATAAAAATAAAAAATAATACACTGGTTAATGATAATATTGATCCTATTGAGGAAACTATATTTCATTTAGTATAACAATCAGGATAGTCTGAATAACGTCGGGGTATTCCTGCTAAACCTAAGAAGTGTTGAGGAAAAAAGGTTAAATTTACTCCTAAAAATATTGTTATGAAATGTGCTTTTGTTCATTGTTGATTTAAAGTTAATCCTGTTAATAAAGGATATCAATGATTAAATCCGCCGAATAAAGCGAATACGGCTCCTATAGATAAAACATAATGGAAGTGGGCTACTACATAATAAGTATCATGAAGTATAATATCTAATGAAGAATTAGATAAAATAATACCGGTGAGCCCCCCTAAAGTAAAAAGGAAAATAAAACCTAAAGCTCACAACATAGGTGTATTGTATTTTACAGGAGACCCATAAATTGTTGCTAATCAGCTAAATACTTTAATTCCTGTGGGAATAGCAATAATTATAGTTGCTGAAGTAAAGTAAGCTCGGGTATCTACATCTATCCCCACTGTAAATATATGATGGGCTCATACAATAAATCCTAATAAACCAATAGATAGTATAGCATAAATTATTCCTAAAGCGCCAAAAATTTCTTTTTTAAAAGAGTGATGAGAAACAATATGAGAAATAATACCAAATGCAGGTAAAATTAAAATATAAACTTCTGGGTGTCCGAAGAATCAAAAAAGATGTTGATATAAAATAGGGTCCCCTCCTCCTCTTGGGTCGAAAAAGGTTGTGTTAAAATTTCGATCGGTTAATAATATTGTAATTGCACCAGCCAGTACTGGTAAAGATAGTAACAATAAAATAGCAGTAATAAATACAGATCATACAAATAAAGGTAATCGTTCTATTTGTAAACCTTCTCATCGTATATTTATAATAGTGGTGATGAAGTTAATAGCACCTAAAATTGAAGAAACTCCGGCTAAATGAAGAGAGAAAATAGCTAAATCAACTGAAGGTCCTGCGTGAGAGATATTTCTAGATAAAGGAGGATAAACAGTTCAACCTGTTCCTGCTCCCCTTTCTACGGCTGAAGAAGCTAAAAGTAATGTTAATGAAGGGGGTAATAATCAAAATCTTATATTATTTATTCGGGGGAAGGCTATATCAGGAGCTCCTAATATTAAAGGTACTAATCAATTACCAAATCCTCCAATTATAATAGGTATAACTAAAAAAAAAATTATAATAAAACCATGAGCAGTTACTACTACATTATATAATTGATCATCATTTAATAATGAACCGGGTTTTCCTAATTCAGTCCGGATTATTAAACTTAATGATGTTCCAAGTAAACCAGATCAAATACCAAAAATAAAATATAAAGTGCCAATGTCTTTATGGTTTGTTGAAAATAGTCATCGCATAATTAATAAATATAATAATAATAGGATAAAGGATAAAACTTCTTATTAGATTTAGTGAAATTAATGATTTATAATTTTTAATGTTTTTGGATGTTTTAAATATATTATATGATTTAATTAATAATATTAATGATATATTTAAATAAAAATATAATCTAATTAATGTTCCTAATAATATAAAGATAGATAAAATAAATAATTTTATATTGATTAAAGAGATTAAAATAATTAATTTAGATATAAATCCTAATAAAGGAGGTAAACCTGCTAAAGAAAGAATTAAGGAGATAATAATTATATTATTTATACTGTTTTTTTGGGTTAACATAAATAAGTGATTTCCTAACTCTGATCTGATTAAATGTATTAAAGGGATAGAAATAATAATATAATTAATAAAATAAAACAAAGTTAAAGAGTTATTAAATAAAATTATTGTTATTATTCAACCTAAATGAGAAATAGAGGAGTATGTGATGATTAATTGCAAATTAGTTTGGTTTAATGCTATAAGGCTTCCAATTAATGTGGATGTAATGGAGATTAATATAATTATTATAAAATTTGAGTTTATCAACCTTAATATAAATAAAGGGGCTAATTTTTGTCATGTTAATAATAAAAATAGAATTCTTCAAGGTATTTGTTTACTAATATTAGGGAGCCAAAAATGTAAGGGAGCTCCCCCAAGCTTTAAAACTAGAGATAATAAAATTAAAATATTTATTAAATTATTAAATATAGAATATCATGTGAGATTGTAAATATATATTATAATAGAACTAAAAATTAATATTCTAGATCTTATTCTTTGAATAATAAAGTATTTTATAGAGGCTTCAGCTTCTAATATTTTACCCTTAATATTTATTAAAGGTAAAAATCTTATTAAATTTAATTCTAAACCTATTCACATAGTTAATCAGTGCGACGAGGATAAAGAAAATATAGTACCTAAGATTATAATTAAAATAAATAAAAAATTAGAAGGAAAAAATTTATTATTCATAAAAGGTAGAACATTTTCGAAATGCTCAAAATAAAGTTAGCAGCCTTATTTTATTACCTAAATTACCTTTTTATTTTAATCAATTAAGAGATCCTTGATTTCATTCATGTAATAAACCTACAAGTAAAATAATTAAAAAAATAACAGATCTTGTTAAAGGTCAATGGGTGTTTGAATTTATAATATTTATTGTTAAAGGTATAATTAAAATAATTTCTACATCAAAAATTAAAAAAATTACAGCTAATAAAAAAAATCGTATAGAGAAAGGGGCACGGGTGTAGATAGAAGGGTCAAATCCACATTCGAAAGGTGAATTTTTTTCTCGGTCTTTGTGAGATCGTTTATTAATAATTAAACCTAGAATTAATAAAAAGAGATTTAAAGTAATAAGAATAATAGTATAAATAATAAAACTTAACATAAACACAGAAGGGTATCCTTATAATTTATAACATCAATATAATCCGTTCATACCGGCGCAGTGTCCCAGCGAAGTAAATAAATTTACAATTTTTTAATTAACAGTTAAATGCCTCTGATTTGGCTTTTCACTGTGGTATAAAAGAAATAATCTTTCTTTATGATTGCAAGTCATATCTTCTATATAAAGTATAATACCTTATGAACCTCATCAGTAAATACAGGTATATAAAATTAATCATACTACATCTACAAAGTGTCAATATCAAGCAGCAGCTTCAAAACCAAAATGATGGTTAGTTGAAAAATGATGATATATAATTCGTATAAGACAAGTAACTAAAAATAAAGAACCAATAATTACATGTAATCCGTGGAATCCAGTGGCTACGAAAAAGGTAGCTCCATATACTCTATCTGAAATAGAAAAAGATGCTTCTAAGTATTCTTCTGCCTGTAGGACAGTAAAATATATTCCTAAAGTGACAGTTATAATTATAGATTGGATGGAATCTTTATAGTTTCCGTGTATAAGAGAGTGATGGGCTCAAGTAACTGTAATTCCTGAAGCTAGTAAAATAGCAGTGTTTAGTAAAGGTACTTGAAAAGGGTTTAAAGGATTAATATAAACAGGGGGTCAACAAGCTCCAATTTCTGTATTGGGGGCTAAGCTGCTATGGAAATAAGCTCAAAAAAAAGCAAAAAAAAAACATACTTCTGAGGTAATAAATAAAATTATACCTAATCGTATTCCTAGAGATACTTTTAAGGTATGGAATCCTTGAAAAGTTCTTTCTCGGATAATATCTCGTCATCATTGAAATATTGTTATTAAAATTAAAAATAATCCAATAATAAGGGTGATAATGTTTTGATTATGAAACCATGATGTTAATCCGACAGTTAAAAATATTGCCCCTAATGAACCGGTTAAAGGTCATGGGCTAAATTCTACGAGATGAAAAGGATTTCGAGTCAT